CAGCCCCCACATTCAAAGATCCCCGTTTCCCATTAGAAAGAACCTGTTTCAGTTGGATATCATAGGGAATTCTAACAACTGCTTCAAATACAGTATCCGGAAGTACCGCTTGTGGAACCTCAATATCCACGGGCTTATTGGCTAAATGACAATTGGCGCATACAATACGCCCAGTAGCTTCTCGTGGATTCTCATAACCCTGTTGTGCAAAAATGGGATATGCGTGTGAAATAGATGTCCAAGTTATTACATATATAAATATAATGACCGATACGAAAATGGATCGAGTCATCTGTTCCTTTATCCAAGAAAAGATATTTCTATTTTGCATGGTCCAATCATTGATCCCGAAAATTTCTACAATAAATTGGGTAGGTTGCTAGTAGAGTTCCCTATCCACGATTCTGCTATTTTTCTGGGATCCAGGAGTCATGTCCCGGATCGGTAGAAACTTAAAAAATAAGTAACATTTTGAATGGTTTGTTTATGTACGAAGTAAAAAAAACATTATGATTAGATTTATATCAGTAGATCATTTTTAGTCATTCATTGAATGATAAATGACTACAAGTGACGGAGATACACGATTTAAATAACGGAAGATCAAATATTTCAAAATTGTATCTAGAATGACTGGAAAGGTGGAAACAAGACCAGATATAATTTGATTATTATGATAAAATCCAAAATCCTTGTAGACAGAACCAATCATTAGTTCCCAACCATGAGGCGAGTGGAATCCAATACATAAATCCGTTAATAAAAGAATAGAAAAAGCTTTTATTGTGTCGCTTAAGTTATAGATAAATTTCCGAACCCAAGAATTAATAATACCAAGTTCTTCATTACCCAGAATAGAATAACCACTTAGAATAGCGAAGCTTATTATATTTGTCGAAAAATGTAAAATGGTATGGATATGATCCTCATTGTACATTTTGACCAATTGGATCGTTTCTTTGTGTATTCCTATATGAAGCTTTTGTATATGTGTATCGGGGTACTCCTTTATCATTTCGTCCAAAAGGAAGAGTTCTTCTAATTCTATGAATTTTTCCAGAACGTTCTTTTCTTGAATATTATTCAAAAAAACTTCGGATTGCCCAGCATTCCACCAATTAGTAACCAAAGATTCCATACTTTTATTAAATGAGAAAGAAATCCACCAGGGCAAAAAAACTATAGATGTAAGATATAGAAGGGGGTTGAATGCTTTCTTTTTTGGCATTTTTAATCTGTGAATTGTTAATGAAACCACCTCATTCCTCGATTCTATCCAATCTGATATTTCCATGAAACATGAGTTCTATAACAAACAGGGTATTGAATCCACAGACCCCCTTTATTTTATTTAATTTAAATTGAATTAATTATTTAATTAAAGGGCTAATCCTTAGATCTGGAAACAATATTTTTTTTATTATGTCTTCATTCGAAGCAATTGTATCCTTTCGCTGAATGCCCTAACGAGCCACTTCAAGTCAAGAAATGCATATTTTTCGAATTTCGAGACAAAACAAAAACAGAATTGAATTACAAGATATGATCCATCTATATCTAACATATCAATTAAAAAATATTGGACCCCAAAAATATGAAGTATATATATAGTCTTAGTTTTTCGGATATATATGATGAATCCATACTTAGTATACTTGTTACGAGTATGAAAAAATGGAGTTGATTTCCATATACAATCCATCAAAAACTTTTGGTGGAAAAAGCGCTTTGTTTTCTGTTTTCTGGTTGTTTCACACGCGTCTGCTTTTGCTCGAATGAGCGACCTGAAAAAACAAAACAGAACTCAATGCTGCGAAAGCATTCATTCTTCAATTCATTTCAAAATACTTCAATTGGTACGCGCAAAAAATAGGCCAATTCCGCAGCCTTTTGTTCAATTTCTCGTGGAGTCAAATTCTCATCAGTACGAGTCAAAGGAATGGCACCCTGGCCTCTGATTTCCATATAAAGTACACGCCGGGAATAAATACCTTCTTTAACCTCTATTCTAATCGACTGAATATCTCTCATAAGGAATCGAAGAAAGATTCGACGATTTCTTCCAGGGAATCCCCAACGAAAAATACACACTATTCCTTTTTTTCTATCGAATCTATCATAACCACTACCCACATTCCACGAAATTGTGCACCACAAATAGGAGCTAATGAACATACCCGCGATCCCATAGAAAGACATCACGATCCCTTGTGGGAAAAAAAGGATTTGCTGAGAAGGAAATAAGGATATCAGATTCCTACCAAGGTAACTAGAAGTTCCAACCAATAAGAATCCCAGTGAACCTAAAAAAAGGATACAGGCCCAACATAAATTACTTGTTTTTCGAGACCCCATTATAAGTTCTATCCATATATGTTCTGATCGCCAGTTCATACTAGATCCAGTTGTTTAATTTTATTGAAATTTAGAGAATAACCAAAATTTGACTTTCTTTTTTTGTTCCTGAAGCAACTCTTATCAACTAGCACTCTTATTATGATGTGAACCATTAGGAGTAATTCATCGAATCGCTTAGATATAAAAAAGGATCCCCCTCATATAATCCCACTATAGATATCTACATACATAGAGATATTTTTACTTTCCATTTCATACATCTGCGGACCCCCTTTTGAATATATAATCTATTTATCCCCATATATCATCCCATGATGTTTCCACGCGCATAATAGCTCTTTCATTTGTGTTCGGAAGAATCCACATGTTGTATCCTATGTCCACTAAATAGATAGATAAATTTAAATAGATATAGATATCTGTATTATGACCCAAGTCCGAGTCTTGAAAAAAAAAAATGAACGAGATTTGGTCCCGTCGAATCTAGATAATCTTGTTTTTTTGAACATGAAGAGATAGGGAAGCCATTGCAATTGCTGGAAATACTAGACCCACTAAAGGCACAAAAAAAGAGGGTAAGTTGAAAGTTGTCATAGAATGGATACCTCGATTTAATATTTTGTACCTGTTATAAAGATATCTTATGATAAGTATATCTATTATCAGTATATAATAATAGGTACAAGAAACGTAGAACTAAATAAGTGTACCTATTCACTTTTATATAATATATATTTATTATTATTGTTCTCTTATACTTATCTTCTAATAAATACCAAAAAAGGTTCTTACTTGGAGAATAATTATATCTATAATAAATACGTAATGTAATAAAATAACATGAATTTTTCCTAATTTAGGAGAAAAATTCACTCTTTTATCCTATTGATAGAGCCTTCCCGATTACTAATCATGCATTATATAGGTAGAAATAAAATGGATCTGTAGCAAATAAGAAAAGTGATTATCAACAACTTATGATCCGTTATACAATTGTATTTTATAACCTCAAGTAAAACTCCGTGCTTATTATTTTTTATTTTCACTTTGATTACCATAAACTAAATAAAATGGAAACTAAATACTTGTAAACTTCAAATAAAAAAAACAGAATTAAATGATCTACTTGATTTGATTCAATTTTGATTCAAAGGACAGAAACCGTGAAGCTGAAATAACTCACTCAGAACACCCTTTAAAGGATTACGTGGTACGATTGGGTCGAATAAGCCCTTATGGAATAAATACTCAGCTTCTTGTGACCCATCAGGTACTGTCTTATTCAATGTTTGTTCAATTACTCTTTTACCTGCAAATGCAATGTAAGCATTAGGTTCGGCAATAATGATATCTCCTAACATACCAAAACTGGCAGTCACCCCACCGGTTGTAGGAGATGTAAGGATTGATACGTAGAATAACTTTTTATTTGATTGATAATCATATAAAGCTGAAGATATTTTAGCCATTTGCATCAAGCTCAAACTTCCTTCTTGCATGCGGGCTCCCCCCGAAGCACACACTATAATAAGGGGTAGAGAGCTATTAGTAGCATATTCGATCAAACGGGTGATTTTCTCGCCTACTACGGATCCCATACTGCCCCCCATAAACTGAAAATCCATAATCCCAATTGCGATGGAAATACCGTTTAATTGACCTATGCCTGTTTGAACAGCCTCAGTTAACCCTGTCTTTTTTTGATAAGAATCAATACGATCTTTATAAGGCTCCTGCTCCGAATGAAATTCAATGGGGTCCACCGAAACCATGTCCTCATCCATAGCATCCCAAGTGCCTGGATCAATCAAAAGTTCGATTCTTTCTGAACTACTCATTTTCAAATGATATCCACATTGTTCACAAATATTCCGTTTTAACCTAAAAAATTTCTTATAATTTAATCCATAACAATTTTCGCATTGAACCCACAAATTCCTGTATTTTTTACTTATATCGAGATCACTTCCACTTGCGCTAGTTTGTATACTGATGAAACTATCACTGTCAATACTATTTACGCTTTCACTACAAATGTAACTATAAATGTAATTCTTACTGTAATTGTCACTACCACTTGAAATGTAACTATCAATATGGATTTCAGAACGAAGATAACTCTCAATGCAACTAGTAATGTGATTATTCCAACTATATTGAGTATCATACATGTAACGATTGTAGTAGTGATTGTCACTCTTAGGTCCATCATTCGGATAACTATAATTTAGGCAACTAGAAAAAAAACCGCCCAATTCACTCAAAAAAGAACGATCGTCTTCAACCTCAAAAATACAATTTTCAATATCCAAATATATGGAATAATTTTCACCATTACTATCCTTAACTAAAAAAGTGTCATCACAGATCAAACTCCGAATGTTGCTGACACCAAATAAAGGATCAATATTATTAGAGCTGTCACTATCAATCCAACCATGAATCATGTTATTTATAACAGGGTCTTCACCCCCATTTGTATTTCCAACGGGTCGAATACCCTCTAGTGATTTACTTAACCCGCACCCGTGTTCTAACTCCTCCTTAAACAACATCGAATTGAACCGCCATTTTTCCATAGAGCCTTCCCGCCCTCCTATTTGAATGAAAATACAATAATAGTTATTCGATGAATAATCATT